AAGTTCTAATGATCTAGATGTGACTCCAAAATACAGGCATTTGTGGGTTCAATGCGAAAATTGTTATGGATTAAATTATAAGAAATTTTTGAAATCAAAAATGAATATTTGCGAACACTGTGGACATCATTTGAAAATGAGTAGTTCAGATAGAATCGAGCTTTCGGTTGATCCAGGTACTTGGGCTCCAATGGATGAAGACATGGTCTCTCTGGATCCCATTGAATTTCATTTAGAAGAGGAACCTTACAAAGATCGTATTGATTCTTATCAAAGAAAGACAGGATTAACTGAGGCTGTTCAAACAGGCACAGGTCGACTAAAAGGTATTCCTGTAGCAATTGGGATTATGGATTTTCAGTTTATGGGGGGTAGTATGGGATCGGTAGTTGGCGAGAAAATCACCCGTTTGATCGAATATGCTACCAATCAATTTTTACCTCTTATTTTAGTGTGTGCTTCTGGAGGAGCACGCATGCAAGAAGGAAGTTTGAGCTTGATGCAAATGGCTAAAATATCTTCCGCTTTATATGATTATCAAGTAAATAAAAAGTTATTTTATGTATCAATCCTTACATCACCTACTACTGGTGGGGTAACAGCTAGTTTTGGTATGTTGGGGGATATCATTATTGCTGAACCCAATGCCTACATTGCATTTGCGGGTAAAAGAGTAATTGAACAAACATTGAATAAAACAGTACCTGAGGGCTCACAAGCGGCTGAATATTTATTCCATAAGGGCCTATTCGATCCAATCGTACCGCGTAATCTTTTAAAAGGCGTTCTGAATGAGTTATTTCAGCTCCATGCTTTCTTTCCTCTGAATCAAAATTCAATCAAGTAGATGCTTAATAAAAAAAAAGAAAAAAAATAGAAATTATTTTTTTTGTGTGTAGAACAAGTAGTTATTTAGTTTATAGAAATCAAAGTAAAAATCAATTCTTCGGATTTTATTTTTACTTTGATAACATTTGGTAACATAAGATTTAATTGTAAAAAGAATTATGCGAATAATTTTTTTTTACCGATATTCCTGATTACTAATAAGGAAACCTCTATCAAACAAAAAAAGAGAGAATTCTTTCTTCCGCGAAATGAAAATTAGGCAAGGCGAATAAAACGAGAATTTCACGTTCCCTTCTTATGTGTATATAATTCACATATAGAAAATTGAAAAGTATAGAAAGAGGCAAGATTCTATATTTTTTGAGAATCCCCAGTTTTACTAATAATCCCTATTATCGGATCGAATTCTAACAAATTTTTCGGGAATTTGTAAAAAACTCTTTCTTTATTTTATTCAAGTTTATTAAATTTTTAGACAAAAACAAGATAATAAAAAAGGAGATTCTCGTATATAATATTTAATATTTAATGTAGAATATATAATATATATTTAATGTAGAATTTAATGTAGAAAGGCGAAAAATTCTATTTAGTTAGTTCTACATTCCTTGTTTTATTATATTTATAACTTATTTTATTATATTTATAAAATTGAAAATTATATTTCTAAATTTTTCTCTTTTTTTTTTTTATATATTTTTATTTATATATTTTATATATATATTTTTATTTATATATTTCTATTTATTTTTATTTATATATTTATTATTCTTATTCTATTTTTTATTATTCTATTTATATTACTTTATATATATTATGTACTCACATATACTCACTTAGTTTAGCTATACTTAGTATAATTATATATAAATTATAATGATTATACGAGACCTTTATAACAATAACAGGTACAAATATTAAATCCAGGTATCCATTTTATGACAACTCTCAATACCTTACCCTCTATTTTGGTGCCTTTAGTGGGCCTAGTATTTCCGGCAATTGCGATGGCTTCTTTATTTCTTCATGTTCAAAAAAACAAGATTTTTTAGATATAGATATGATGGGGCCAAATCTCATCTATTTTTTTTTTTCAAGACTTAGACTTAGACCATAACACAGATATCTTTTTATTAGAATAAAATATTTGATGTGGTTTCCCCCGAGCATAAGCTATTATGCATGCGCAAACATGATATATGCGTAAATGAATTATAGCTATTTGAAAAAAATCGGGATCGGGGCGAATGTCTGAAATGTAAAGTTAATGTATCCATATGTAGATATCTATAGGGAATCATACGAAGTGGATGTTATTATTTTAGATCTAAGCAATTCGATGAATTACTCCGAAAAGTTCACATCGGAATAGTGCTAGTTGATGAGAGTTACTTCGGAAACACACAAAAAAAGTCAAATTCATTTGGGTTATTCTCTCAATTTCAATAAAATGCAACTAGATCTAGTATGAATTGGCGATCAGAACATATATGGATAGAACTTATAGCGGGGTCTCGAAAAACAGGTAATTTCTGCTGGGCTTTTATCCTTTTTTTAGGTTCATTAGGGTTTTTATTTGTTGGAATTTCCAGTTATCTTGGTAGGAATTTTATATCTTTATTTCCGTCTCCACAAATAATTTTTTTTCCACAGGGGATCGTGATGTCTTTCTACGGGATTGCGGGTCTCTTTATTAGCTCCTATTTGTGGTGCACAATTTCGTGGAATGTAGGTAGTGGTTATGATCGATTCGATCGAAAAGAAGGAATAGTGTGTATTTTTCGTTGGGGATTTCCTGGAAAAAATCGTCGCATCTTACTTCAATTCCTTATGAAAGACATCCAGTCCATCAGAATAGAAGTTAAAGAGGGTATTTATGCTCGTCGTGTCCTTTATATGGAAATCAGAGGCCATGGGGCTATTCCCTTGACTCGTACTGATGAGAATTTGACTCCACGAGAAATTGAGCAAAAAGCTGCTGAATTGGCTTATTTCTTGCGTGTACCAATTGAAGTATTTTGAAAAATGAACTGAAAATAGTGAATGCTTTTTTTTTTCAAAAAATTTTCTATTTTGATAGAAAGAGAGTTCTTTCCTTTCAAAATCCGAATAATATTCATTACTTGAAGGGGCGCTTTTGTGCATTTATTTATCGAAAGGAGGCACTTTCTTCGAATTTTAGCAAATGATATATTTGAAAACAATATCTTTAGTCGAATTGGAAGTGCGAATTTGAAGTGGACTCTTTCTTATTCCATTTCTGTATTATTTCTAAATTCAAGTACTAACCACTGAATCATACACACAAAAAAAGCAGGGAATAGATTCATGGGCTCGATGACTTGTAATAGAACCTATCCTTGATATGAATATTAGTTAATATCATATGGAGTCGACGAATGAGGTGAGTTTATTAAAAATTCAAAGACGAAAAAATGGCAAAAAAGAAAGCATCCATTCCCCTTCTATATTTTGCATCTATAGTATTTTTGCCCTGGTGTATCTCTCTCTCATTTACTAAAAGTCTGGAATCTTGGGTTACTAATTGGTGCGATACTAGGCAATCCGAAATTTTCTTGAATGATATTCAAGAAAAGAGTATTATAAAAAAATTAATAGAATTAGAGGAACTCTTCCTCCTGGACGAAATGATAAAGGAATACCCGGAAACACATCTAGAAAAGCTTCGTATCGGAATCTACAAAGAAACGATCCAATTGATCAAGATACACAATGCAGATTGTATCCATACGATTTTGAACTTTTCGACAAATATAATCTGTTTCGTTATTCTAAGTGGTTATTCTATTCTAGGTAATGACGAACTTGTTATTCTTAACTCTTGGGTTCAAGAATTCCTATATAACTTAAGCGGCACAATAAAAGCTTTTTCAATTCTTTTATTAACTGATTTATGTATAGGATTCCATTCGCCCCACGGTTGGGAACTAATGATTGGCTCTATCTACAAAGATTTTGGATTAGCTCATAATGATCAAATTATATCCGGTCTTGTTTCCACTTTTCCGGTCATTCTAGATACAATTTTTAAATATTGGATCTTCCGTTATTTAAATCGTGTATCTCCCTCACTTGTAGTGATTTTTCATTCAATGAATGACTGAAAAATGATTCACTGATCAAATTATAATGGTTGTTACTTTGTACATAAGCAAAACATTAAAAATTGTACTTATTCTTTCTACTCATACAAGGGATTCCTCCTATATTCCATTAACCTTTTTTTAGTAAATAGCAGAATCATAGATAGGGAACTATACTAGACTAGGAACCTACCTAATTTTATTGTATAAATTTTCGATACCAATGATTGAACCATGCAAACTATAAATACCCTTTTTTCTTGGATAAAGGAAGAGATTACTCGATACATTTCCATATCGCTCATAATATATATAATAGCTAGGGCACCTATTTCAAATGCATATCCCGTTTTTGCACAGCAGGGTTATGAAAATCCACGAGAAGCGACTGGCCGTATTGTATGTGCCAATTGCCATTTAGCTAATAAACCCGTGGATATCGAGGTTCCACAAGCGGTACTTCCTGATACTGTATTTGAAGCAGTTGTTCGAATTCCTTATGATATGCAACTGAAACAAGTTCTTGCTAATGGAAAAAAGGGAGCTTTGAATGTGGGGGCTGTTCTTATTTTACCTGAGGGGTTTGAATTAGCCCCCCCCGATCGTATTTCGCCCGAGATTAAAGAAAAGATAGGCAATCTGTCTTTTCAGAACTATCGCCCTAATAAAAAAAATATTCTTGTGATAGGTCCTGTTCCTGGTCAGAAATATAGCGAAGTCACCTTTCCTATTCTTTCCCCAGACCCCGCTACTAAGAAAGATGTTCACTTCTTAAAATATCCCATATACGTAGGCGGGAACAGGGGAAGGGGTCAGATTTATCCCGACGGTAGCAAAAGTAACAATAATGTTTATAATGCTACAGCAGCGGGTATAGTAAGCAAAATTATACGAAAAGAAAAAGGAGGATACGAAATAAACATAGCGGATGCATCGGATGGACGTCAAGTGGTTGATATTATCCCCCCAGGACCGGAACTTCTTGTTTCAGAGGGCGAATCTATCAAACTTGATCAACCATTAACGAGTAATCCTAATGTGGGTGGA